TCAAAATTTGGACTTAATTAATTCATTTGTTAAAACAGGGACTAAGAGAATTCTTTCGGACAAAATCATAAACGGTCTATATGATTGGTCATATAATCGTGGTTACATAGATGCTTTTTATGCAACATCCTTAACCGGGGGTATAAGAGGATTGGCGGAATTCACTCATTTTTTTGATAGACGAGTAATTGATGGAATTACGAATGGAGTTGGTATTATGAGTTTCTTTGTAGGAGAGGGTATCAAATCTGTTGGGGGCGGGCGTATCTCTTCTTATCTTTTCTTGTATTTCTCGTATGTATCCATTTTTTTATTAATTTACTACTTACTACTTTTTGAATCTATAAGAAGAATCTTTCATTTTTAATTTTCTCTTTCATTTTTAATTTTCTAGTTTATAGTCAAAAACTTTGATAGTAAAGAATGATCGATCGGTTTTGAACTTTGAACAATAAATGTCTTTCACATCCAACTAAAACAATGAATAACCTCTTCATTTTTAAATGGCAGTTCCAAAAAAACGTACTTCTATATCAAAAAAACGTATTCATAAAAATATTTGGAAGGGGAAGGCATATTGGTCCGCGTTAAAAGCTTTATCATTGGGGAAATCTCTTTCTACCGGGAATTCAAAAAGTTTTTTTGTGCGACAAACAAATAAGTCATAAAACATTGGAATAATCCGAATTAATTTGAATCCAAAAAATGTCTGATCTCATTGTTAATCTAAAAATAAAATGAATAACTTCCATTTCCTGTTGATTAGCCAAAAACAATAGGGAATGGAAGTAGAATAAAAATGCTTCTGTTTACTCAATTTGAAAAAGAAGACTTTTGAAAAAAGAAGAAAGACAAAATACAAGGGTTTACCTTTCTTTTTAGTAGATTTTCTCATTTTTAGATTTGAGAGCGGGGTCTTATTTTCCCCATCAACCTATTTGGCACAATTCTAATAAGAAAAATTTTTCTCTATATCTATATAAATAATAAATATATATATCTATATGAAGGGCATATGTAAGATCTTTAGTTAAAATTAAGGAATTGGTGAAATGAATAGATTCCATTTTGACAACCTTTTATATAACTTTCAGATTTCTTTTGTGTTCATTGAAAAAATGGATCCCTTGGCTTCCAATTTTTTAAATCGGATAAATGAGAAAAAATTCATTAAAAAATGAAAATCTTTTTTTTCGTTCTACCCCTAGCTAGAGGATAGAAGCGTCCAGTTACAACAGTTCGATTCCAGGAGAACATAAACTACACCAAAGTCGTCCTAAGGGAAGAAATAAAATGAACACCCTAAACGAAAAAAAGGAACCTTCCAATCCCATTTGAACTAATTTTTATTCATTCATTTTTATCTTTCCTAAAAAATATTGCGTTGATTTTTTTTTCAATCTCGACGATTGAATATTAATAGGTTATTATGAGTTCTAGCAAGCCGCTATGGTGAAATCGGTAGACACGCTGCTCTTAGGAAGCAGTGCTAGAGCATCTCGGTTCGAGTCCGAGTGGCGGCAGGCCGTCTTGTAAAAGAAATACAATCGATCCTATAATCAAAATAAATTCTATTCTTGATTTCTATTTCATAATTAAAGGATTCCTCTTTTTTTTTTTTATATTTTTTTTTATGAGATTTTCAACTTTAGAGCATATATTAACTCATATTTCCTTTTCGATCGTTTCAATTGTAATTACAATTCATTTGATAACCTTATTAGCCGATAAAATTCGAAAGCTATATGATTCGTCCGAAAAGGGCATGATAGCGGCCTTTTTATGTATAACGGGATTATTAGTCACTCGTTGGGTTTATTCAGGACATTTCCCACTAAGTGATTTATATGAATCATTAATCTTCCTTTCATGGAGTTTCTCAGTTTTTCATATAGTTCCGTATTTGAAAAAAAAGAAACAAAATTTAAGCACAATAACTGCGTCAAGTGTTATTTTTACCCAAGGCTTTGCTACTTCAGGTATTTTAGATGAAATACATCAATCCACAATATTAGTACCCGCCCTCCAATCCGAGTGGTTAATAATGCACGTAAGTATGATGATATTGGGCTATGCAGCTCTTTTATGTGGATCATTATTATCAGTAGCACTTCTAGTCATTACATTTCGAAAAAACAGAAAGCTTTTTTGTAAAAGTAATCATTTATTAAATGAGTCATTTTCTTTTGGTGAAATCCAATACATGAATGAAAGAAGGAATGTTTTACGAAAGACTTCTTTTTTTTCTGCTAAGAATTATTACAGGTGTCAATTGATTCAACAGTTGGATTATTGGAGTTATCGTATAATTAGTCTAGGGTTTCTCTTTTTAACCATAGGTATTCTTTCAGGAGCAGTATGGGCTAATGAAGCATGGGGATCATATTGGAATTGGGACCCAAAGGAAACTTGGGCATTTATTACTTGGATCGTATTCGCGATTTATTTACATACTCGAACAAATAAAAAGTTACAGGGTAAAAATTCCGCAATTGTGGCG